AATGATGCATTACATTAATTTCAATATGCATCACATTAATTCGATTCATTCCAATTTTTTATTAAAAAAAAAAAAAAATTTTCATAAAAAGATTTCATTTTTAGAATATTAAAGATTATAATGATAAAGTAAAAGCGGGTAGCGGGAATCGAACCCGCATCGTTAGCTTGGAAGGCTAGGGGTTATAGTCGACGTTGATTCATCATTTTGAACGTCTCTAATTCAAAACTGAACGTGAAACTTTGTTTTCATTCAGCTCCTTTATGGAAGATGGAGAAATTCCCAGATTCAAACATGAACGAACTAAAGAAAATCCGACCCATAACGTCTATGTCAGCTTTTATGTCTGAATCTATTCAGAACAACCTGCTTTCTAGACGATCCCTATAGAAAAAGAGGGGGGGTTATATTCTAACAATCTTTCTAGTTACTTCGTTCTCTACTTCTATTTGAAAGAATCCTTAGGAAAAGCATTTTGTTTCCACCGAGCTAAAACAATTTCTCGATGTCTTTAGTAAACCAAAGACATTGTTTAATAGCTGTTTCGCTTCAATTCTCCCTATAGAAATGAAAAATGGAAGATTTAGTTACGATTAGAAATAAACTTTCTATCTTTATCCATGGGTCCTTTACTCATACTCATTCAATTGGAAGTATTGATCCAATAAAAAAAATTATGTTTCGTAATCTCATAATCCAATTTTTCAATTTTAAATTGATTGTTGGAAACAAATCACGAGAATGTATATTCTTCCTCGAATTTTTCATTGAGAGGTAAAGGATTCAATCCTTTTAAGAACTAAAGTTTTTGTTCGGAATGAATATTAATCAAACCGAAAGACCCTTTAACTATATAAGGGGTTATAGAACGAATCACACTTTTACCACTAAACTATACCCGCTACAATCAGATTATTGTATAGAAATGGACCTTTTGTCGACCCTAATCAAAACTAAAACAAAAGATCAGAAAAGAATCATGAAAACCAGAGCGTTTACCTTTTGTATCAGAGGACCTAATGAGATTAGGAAAAGAGGATTCTTTTAATTTTAATAACTAAATACCAAGTGCTTTTTTGCACGAGGTTTTTGTCCCAAACTTAAGCCATAACACAAAAATAGATTGTGTCAAGAAACAAGAGTTCCCTTTTTCTTATTTAATTTAACCGGAATAAAAAGACTAACCAAGAAAGAAATGGGACTTTGATTCGATATCATTTGATTATATATCATAGAAATTCAAAAAGTTCTTTTTTTTATCCCAATAACAAGCAAATTTTTTATTTATGATTTGTTGGAACAAAAGGGCGGGCCCGGCTAAGTACTGACCCGGCCGGGCCGTGGAACTAAAAAGCCAAAAATTACGAAAAAAATAAGAATATATACTATGACGAGCGTTTTCAAGCCTTATGTTTTATAATGTAACATAATAACTATAATGTAACATAGTATTATCCTTTCCAATTGGGAGGAGAGATGGCTGAGTGGACTAAAGCGTCGGATTGCTAATCCGTTGTACGAGTTTTTTGTACCGAGGGTTCGAATCCCTCTCTTTCCGTTTTCGTTGATGACTTGGGATTTTATTTCGAATTTCTCGCGAGCTCTTTTTTTTTTTGATTATTTTATTATAGTTAAAAATTAATAGTTTAAAGTTTAAAGAAGTAGCATAGATAAAATCTTACTAAATAACAGTTAAAAATCAAGTAAAGAAAACCTTTTTTTTATTCTTCACGTCCAGGATTACGTCCTGGATCATTAGACAGGAATCCGAAGATAAAGAGAGACACAAAGAATATCACTACCGTGTAAACAAATAGTTTTAGAGTAAGCATTATACAATCTCCAAGATTTTTTTAGGAAAAAAGAGAATAGATTCTCCACTTTTATACCACACACCCTACTTTTTTTCTTTTGACACCAAGAAATAAAGTGGGGTGATCCAGATTTGTCGCGGTTGTACAATAATTTCAGTATTTGAATTGAGAGTGTAGGACTTATCTGATTTTCTCAATTCTATGAATTTTTTTGAATAAATCATGAATTTGTCTGGGACTTTAGTAAAAATATCATCGAAAACTTACAGCAGCTTGCCAAACAAAGGCTAAGAGAAAAAAGAACAGAGGTATTACTGGCATAACATCTACAATTGGATTCAAAAAAGCGTAGGCTTCGGGCAATTTTGCGATGAAAAAACTACTGGAATAAAGAGCAGAATTAAGGTAGATACAGATCAAACTAAAAATATTAAGCATAATAAACATTTTGTTTTTGGGGGGATAATTGTATTTATTTTGATTGAGTTTTTTATTATAAATATGGTATTGTTGTATAGAAGAAAAAAAAAATGACTAAAAATAAAATAAGATAGACAAAAAAACTTTCTTTGATTTGAACTTACCCAATCAAAAATCCTTCTATATCTCAAATCAAAAGAGAATAGAATAAATCATACTTTCGTACAATATCTTAATTGAATTCTATGTAATGATCAATAAATTCCGTTTTATTTGATGTCTACATGTATAGTATACAGGTATAAAAATTCTAGTAATCCATTTTCTAAATAATAGATATTTAGACTGGAGTTGACGAATAACCCGTACCAATATTAGTGTTTATTAGTGTCGAATAGAAATAAATGGGGCGTGGCCAAGTGGTAAGGCAACGGGTTTTGGTCCCGCTATTCGGAGGTTCGAATCCTTCCGTCCCAGAGCATACCCGTCTGTATATTATTAGAGAATGGGATTAATATAAATAATATTAATCTATTTATATATATTTTGTTTAATATATATTAAAATATATATCATAATAAAATATATATATTATAATAAATCGAAAACGAAAATAGATTGTCTTTTCGAACAGTTTTTTGTATTAGTATTACAAAATAAGTATTACAAAGTAGAATATTGGTATAGAATGTGATTATTATTATTTTTTTTTTTAATAATCCGCGGAATCATATCTTTTTCACAAATTAAATTGAGTTCAAATAACACGCATATGAAATATGAAATTGAATTCATTTGTGATTCGTTAAATAATAACAATTTTATAGTATAAATATGAAAAAATAACAACATAAAATTTCCATTTTCCCTTATGTCAGTGTTTTTTTATCTATCTTTTTTTAATCACAGATGGTTTACTTTACTCCAATCTAAATTTCTCTCTCTTACTGATGATAAAAAACGAAAGAAAGATCCCTGCTGTACAACTTTATGTTATGCAAAAAAAAATAATCAATCCTATCGGATAGGATATTTTTCAATCAATTAAATCTTTGTAACCAACTCTTATGAGTTCTTGATACTTGACGAAGTCTGAAATTGTTGAATTTATCCTATCACTATTATCTTACTTGAAGATACAGATTCAATTCTTCGTATTAGTTATAATTTAGTTAACGGATTTGATTTTTACAATAAAAAAAAAAAATATTCTAAAATTTAAAATGATATAAAGATAGAAAAATTTAAAATGATATAAAGATAGAAAATAAAAAAAAAAAAAAATTCTTTTTATAGAATTTCCAATATTTAATTCTATTAATCCCTACTAATCTAAAAAAACGGGATAAAATTGATTTATTCTTGCTGAGACTCTCCTTTTTTCATTATAGAAGAAAAGGGGATAGATTACTATGTACCAACCGAACCAATGATTATTCATGGTTCCATAATGGAATCAATTACATACGGGTTCAAAAATGAAGGAATGTTATGGTAAAACTTCGTTTAAAACGATGTGGTAGAAAGCAACGTGCGACTTGAAGGACATGATCGACTGTGGAGTCTTACATCCACCATTTTTTATATATTATATTTTATATATATTATATAGGAATGAAAGTGCTCTTGGCTCGACATCATTTGTTCTGTTCCGCTGTAACTCTCTTTTTTTTTGAGGGGGGGGGGGATGGATATAATTATACTATAGGATGGAGCTCGAGTAGAAGGTATTTATTTATTTTTCGGGGGCAAGAATCTAGGGTTAGTATCAATCAATAAATTGGAACAACTTCGTAAGTGTATTTTCGATCCATAAACTTAAAGGGTCCTATTCGAGAAAATTTCCAATTCAAAAGGAAGGTTTGTTGAAATTGGTAAAAAAAACTCTTTCGATCAAATCAAAAGGAAAGTGTATTACGCAAGAATCAAACATTCGTATGATTCTTTGATAAAAAGAAATCACAAAAAACGGTATGTTGCTGCCGTTTTGAAAGGATTTAAAGATCACCGAAGTAATGTCTAAACCCAATGATTCAAGACAAAGATCCTGGAACAAGGAAATACCGTTTTCAATTGTTTTAACAACTAGATCAGAATGAAGAATCAAAACGGATTCTAAAGAAGACAGACAATTAACGGGTTAGAGACCGCTCAATAGATGAAATGTCAAAAAGGTTTTTCTTTTGAGTTATTTCAGAGTTATCCAACTTGAGTTATGAGGTTGCAAATATGACGAATTTTTTTTTGTTGGGTAAGAATAATAAAAAAGTACTCAAATAATTAATTTGATGATTTTATGAATATATTTGATTTTGATATTGTAATTCTATATATAGAATATAGACATAATTCTTAATTTTCTCGAGCCGTACGAGGGGAAAACTTCTTATACGTTTCTTGGGGGGGGTATTGTTTTCATCTATCCCAATGAGCCATTTATCGAATCGTTGCAATTGATGTTCGATCCCGACGAGAGGGAAGAGATCTTCGGAAAGTGGGTTTTTATGATCCGATAAAGAATCAAATCTATTTAAACATTCCCGCTATTCTATACTTCCTTGAAAAAGGCGCTCAACCTACAGGAACTGTTCATGATATTTCAAAAAAGGCGGGTGTTTTTACGGAACTTCGCCTTAATCAACAAACAAAAGTCAATTAATTATTAATAAAAAAAGATTAAGTGAATAAATAAGAAATGACGTATTGAAGTAATGGGGTCTATAGACATAAAAATTTGACATTACCCCCGATGGAATTATTTTCGTTGGAACTCTATGAACAAAAAAAAAAACAAAAGACTAAACCTGCTTATTTTAGTTATTGAATAAGCCTCATTTTTTTCTACTTCTCCCCCTTCTTCCTTAATTTAGTCTTACACCTATATTATTTTAGTCTTACACCTATATTATATAGTGCTAATCCAACACAAGTCCTTCGTTTTTTTATATTTCAAATTAACTAATTTGATTAATTTTAATTGATTGAAATCACAATTGTTAGTTCAATTTAGAATTTGTTTTCTCTTTTTGATGCTTATGTTTTTCTCAATATTCATATTGACAACAGTGTAGCAAATAAATATAATCCGATCGTGGATAAATGGGTCTATTTATCCCTGTTCAATACGTCATTTTTTATTTCATTCAAATAATAGGTTCTTAGATTTTCTGTCATACAAGAAGTCTTTTTTGATTAAGCTTTTAATCAATCAAACTTGATATATACCAATTAATAGTAATTAATGGATAATATAAGAGATAAAAGAGGCGAGGGGCGGTCTATACATATTTGAAAATTTTTGACTTTATCCTCAGTTTCTATTTTATTTGAAAATTTTTTGCATTTTCGTCGGATTTGTTCATTTTTATTATCTTCATAGTGGGTTCTCGTTTTTATTTTTTTTGTTGGATTGTGTTGTGCCATTCAATTTCGTTATTTATTGGGATTCTGATTGTATCTACCCATTCTAATTTGTTTATTTGGGTTGCTAACTCAACGGTAGAGTACTCGGCTTTTAAGTGCGGCTAGCATCTTTTACACATTTGTATGAAGCAACAGATTCGTCCATACCATTGGTAGAGTTTGTAAGACCACGACTGATCCTGAAAGGAATGAATGGAAAAAGCAGCATGTCGTAGCAATGGATAATTCTGAGAATATTTCATTCTTACTGAATAGGTCCAAAATATTATTTCAATTGCTTAATTCAATTAAAAACAAAAAAGCATTTTTTTTGGGGGGGGGTCGAGTGAATAAATGGGTAGAGCCTTACTAGAGGCTCCAATTCTAGGGAAATAAAAAGTAACGAGCTTCTGTTCTTAATTTTTGAATGATTACCCCATCTAATTAGACGTTAAAAATATATTAGTGCTTAATGCGGGAAAAGCTTTTCCGACCAGTGGATTAGAAATTTCTTATGAGTCCTAACTATTCGCTATTCCCTTTTATGGGGTAGAGATAAATGTGTAGAAGAAGGCAGTATATTGATAAAGATATTTTTTTTTTTTTTCAAAATCAAAAGAGCGATTGGGTTGATAAAATAAAGGGCTTCTAACTATCTTGTTATCCTATAACTGAACATAAATCCTTTATATGGAAAGGGGGGGTTTAGAGAGTCCGTTGCTAAGGTTGACCTGTTTCCAAGGTATCTAGTTTTTTATTACTATAAATACCTTGTTTTGACTGTATCGTACTATGTATCATTTGATAACCCAATAAATCGCCTATTTCTTTTCTGATTCAAATTGAATTTTTAATGGAAGAATTTCAAAGATATTTAGAATTATACAGATCTCAGCAACATGACTTCCTACACCCACTTATCTTTCGGGAGTATATTTATGCACTTGCTCATGATCGTGGTTTAAATAGATCCGTTTTGTTGGATAACGTAGGTTATGACAAGAAATCTAGTTTACTAAGTATAAAACGTTTAATTAGTCGAATGTATCAACAGAATCATTTTATTATTTCCGTTAATGATTCTAATCAAAATAAATTTTTGGGGTACAACAAAAATTTGTATTCTCAAATGATATCGGAGGGATTTGCAGTCATTGTGGAAATTCCGTTTTCCCTACGATTAATATCTTCCTTAGAGGAGACAGAAATTGTAAAATCTTATAATTTACGATCAATTCATTCAATATTTCCTTTTTGTGAGGACAAATTTCCACATTTAAATTATGCATCAGATGTACTAATACCCTACCCCATTCATCTGGAAATCTTGGTTCAAACCCTTCGCTACTCCGTGAAAGATCCCTCTTCTTTGCATTTATTCCGGCTCTTTCTTCACGAGTATTATAATCGGACTATTCTTATTACTCCAAAAAACTCCATTTTTGCAAAAAGTAATCAAAGATTATTCTTGTTCCTATATAATTCTTATGTATGTGAATACGAATCCAGTTTACTTTTTCTCCGTAACCAATCTAATCATTTACGATTAACCTCTTCCGGAATCTTTTTTGAGCGAATACGTTTTTATGAAAAACTAAAATATCCTGAAGTCTTTGCTAACGATTTTCCGACTACCCTATGGTTTTTCAAGGATCCTTTTATACAGTATGTTAGATATCAAGGAAAATCGATTCTGGCATCAAAAGATACTCCTCTTCTGATGAATAAGTGGAAATATTATCTTGTCCATTTGTGGCAATGTCATTTTTATGTATGGTCTCAACCAAGAAGAATCCATATAAACCAGTTATCCAAGTATTCCTTTGATTTTTGGGGTTATCTTTCAAGCATACGACCGAATATT